GTTTTATAGACTTGTATGTAACTATTGAGAGTCGAGATATTCTACATAATGTGAATATTCCAACAAAAAGTTTGATTTTAGTTCAAAATGATCAATATGTAGAATCAGAACAAGTGATTGCCGAGATTCGTACCGGAACGTCCACTTTTCATTTTAAAGAGAGAGTTCAAAAACATATTTATTCTGAGTCAGAAGGAGAAATGCACTGGAGTACTGATGGCTATCATGCGACCGAATATCCGTATAGTAATGTTCATTTATTACCAAAAACAAGTCATTTATGGATATTAGCAGGAGGTCTATGCAGATCCAATATAGTGTCTTTTTCACTCCACAAGGATCAAGATCAAATGAATGCTAATTCTTTTTCTCTCGAAGAAAGATATATTTTTGATCTCTCACTGACTAATGATCAAGTAAGACATAAATTGTTGGATACTTTTGGTAAAAAATATAGGGAAATTTTTGATTATTCAAAACCTTATCGAATTATATCCAAGGGTCATTGTAATCTCATAGAGCCTTCTACTTATATTCGTCAAGAGAATTCCTTGGCGAAAAAGCGAAGAAATAGATTCGTGATTCCCTTACAATATGATCAAGAACAAGAAAAGAAACTAATACCCTGTTTTGGTATTTCGATTCAAATACCTATAAATGGTATTTTACGTAGAAATAGTATTATTGCTTATTTTGATGATCCGCGATACAGAAGAAGCAGTTCGGGAATTACTAAATATGGGATTGTCGAAGTAGATTCAATCGTAAAAAAAGAGGATTTGATTGAGTATCGAGGAGCAAAAGAATTTAGTCCGAAATACCAAATGCAAATGAAAGTAGATCGATTTTTTTTCATTCCCGAGGAAGTGCATATTTTACCCGGATCTTCGCCCATAATGGTCCGGAACAATAGTATCATTGGAGTAGATACACGACTTGCTTTAAATATAAATACAAGAAGTCGAATAGGTGGATTAGTCCGAGTGGAGAGAAAAAAAAAAAGTATGGAACTGAAAATATTTTCTGGAGATATTCATTTTTCTGGAGAGGTGGATAAAATATCTAGGCACAGTGGCATTTTGATACCACCAGGAATGGAAAAAAAAAATTATAAAGGATCAAAAAAATTGAAAAATTGGATCTATGTCCAACGGATTACACCTACCAAAAAAAAGTATTTTGTTTTGGTTCGGCCCGTAGTCACATATGAAATAGCTGATGGGATAAATTTAGCAACACTTTTCTCTCAGGATCTCTTGCAAGAAAAGGATAATGTCCAACTTCGAATTGTCAATTATATACTTTATGGAAATGGCAAGTCAATTCGAGGGATTTCTCACACAAGTATTCAATTAGTTCGGGCTTGCTTAGTATTGACTTGGGACCAAGAAAAAAAGAGTTCTATAGAAGAAGAGTTTCATGCTTCTTTTGTTGAAATAAGGGCAAATGATCTGCTTCGTGATTTCATCCGAATTGAGTTAGTAAAGTCCACTATTTCGTATACCGAAAAAAGGTATGATACGGCAGGTTCAGGATTTATTTCCAATAATGAATTAGATCGTACCCATAGAAATCCTTTTGATTCCAAGGCGAAGATTCAATCATTTCCCCAACATAAGGGAACTCTTGGTACGTTGTTGAATCGAAATAAGGAATGCCAATCTTTCATAATTTTGTCATCATCCAATTGTTCTCAAATTGGCCCCTTCAATACTTCGAGATATAATAATACGACAAAAGAATCGGATCCCATGACTCCAATTAGGTATTTGTTGGGTCCTTTAGGTACTATTGTACCTAAAATAGTAAAATTTTGTTCATTTTACTATTTAAGAACTTATAATCAAGTCTTTTTAAAGAAAGATTTTTTATTTGAAAATTTTCAACAGACTTTCCAAGTGCTTCAAGTACTTCCATTTAAATACTGTTTCCTAGATGAAAATAGTAGGATTTATAATCCCGATTCATGCAGTAACATCATTTGGAATTCATTCCATTCGAATTGGTGTTTTCTCCATCACGATTCTTGTGAAGAGGCATGGACAATAATTAGCCTTGGACAATTCCTTTGTAAAAATGTATGTCTATTGAAATACGGATCACGCATAAAAAAATCTGGTCAAATTTTCATTGTTCATGTTGACTCTTTAGTTATAAGATCAGCTAAGCCCTATTTGGTCACTCCAGGAGCAACCGTACATGGCCATTATGGGGAAACCTTTTCTGAAGGAAATACATTAATTACATTTATATATGAAAAATCGAGATCTGGTGACATAACACAAGGTCTTCCGAAAGTGGAACAAATCTTAGAAGTTCGTTCGATTGATTCAATATCGATGAACCTCGAAAGAAGAGTTGAAGGTTGGGACGAACGTATCCGAAGAATTCTTGGGATCCCCTGGGGATTCTTGATTGGAGCTGAATTAACCATAGCCCAAAGTCGTATCTCTTTGGTTAATAAGATCCAAAAGGTTTATCGATCCCAGGGGGTACAGATCCATAATAGACATATAGAGATTATTGTACGTCAAGTAACATCAAGAGTTTTGGTTTCAGAAGATGGAATGTCTAATGTTTTTTTACCTGGGGAACTTATTGGATTGTTGCGAGCAGAGCGAGCAGGGCGCGTTTTGGACGAAGCGATCTTTTATCGGGCAATCTTATTGGGAATAACGAAGTCATCTCTGAATACTCAAAGTTTCATATCCGAAGCGAGTTTTCAAGAAACTTCTCGAGTTTTAGCAAAAGCTGCTCTACGAGGTCGTATTGATTGGTTGAAAGGCCTGAAAGAGAACGTTGTTTTGGGGGGGATTATACCAGTTGGTACCGGATTCAAAAAATTAGTACATCGTTCAAAGCAAGACAAAAACATTCATTTGAAAATAAAAAGGAAGAATCTATTTGAGTTGGAAATGAGAGATATTTTGTTACACCATAGAGAATTATTTTGTTCTTATTCCCCAAACACTTTCCATGAGACATCAGACCAATCATTTACGTAATTTAATTTACTAATTCCTAAAAATAGGTTCATTCTTTTTACTTTAACTCTCTGGTCCAATTATGGATTTCGTAATCAATGAAATCAAAAATAAAGAATGAAATTCATGGTTTGGGTCGTAGATCAAAGGTCAATCCTGGTAGAAGGTTCCGTTGGAACAATTATTTATTTCACAAGGTAATGAATCTCTTTGAAAAAAAAATAAAAAGAGAAAGTGTGGGAAAATGGGAAGACGATATTGGAACATCAATTTGGAAGAAATGATGGAAGCAGGAGTTCATTTTGGTCATGGTACTAATAAATGGAATCCTAGAATGGCTCCTTACATCTCTGCAAAGCGTAAAGGTATTCATATTACAAATCTTACTATAACTGCTCGTTTTTTATCAGAAGCCTGCGATTTAGTTTTTGATGCAGCAAGTAGGGGAAAAAAATTCTTAATCGTTGGCACCAAAAAGAAAGCAGCGGATTTAGTAGCATCAGCAGCAATAAGGGCTCGATGCCATTATGTTAATAAAAAATGGCTTGGTGGTATGTTAACGAATTGGTCTACTACAGAAACAAGACTTCAGAAATTCAGGGACTTAAGAGCAGAACAAAAGATGGGGAAACTCAATCGTCTTTCCAAAGGAGATGCAGCAATGTTGAAGAGAAAGTTATCTACCTTGCAAACATATCTGGGTGGGATCAAATATATGACGGGATTACCCGATATTGTAATTATCGTTGATCAGCAAGAAGAATATACGGTTCTTCGAGAATGTGTTATTTTGGGTATTCCGACAATTTGTTTAATCGATACAAATTGTGACCCAGATCTTGCAGATATTTCTATTCCAGCCAACGATGATGCTATAGCTTCGATTCGATTGATTCTTACAAAATTAGTATCTGCAATTTGTGAGGGCCGTTCTAGTTATATAAAAAATGGTTGAATATCTTATCATTACTCTTATCATTAAGAAGAAGAAAGAAGAAGATTAGTTTGTTTTTGCTGAACTCTCTTTGATTGTTGCTATTTTGGTTTGCATCTTTTGGAGTTTGAACTATGTTTTGAATATTGAAGAATATTTAAAAGATAAAATGATTGGTATTTTTTTTATGTGATTTCTTGGTATCCGAAATATACGATTCATAACTTAAATTCATGAATGAACATAGATGAATTGAGAAAGAAATGGTTGAATTTGAATCAAAATAATTACTTTTTTGAAGTTTGATTTCTTTTAGAGGACAATATGAATTTTATACTATGTTCCATTAAAACACTCAAAGGATTATACGATATATCAGGTGTAGAAGTAGGCCAACATTTATATTGGCAAATAGGAGGTTTACAAATTCATGCCCAAGTACTTATCACTTCTTGGGTTGTAATTGCTATCTTATTAGGTTCAGTCATCATAGCTGTTCGAAATCCACAAACCATTCCGACCGACGGTCAGAATTTCTTCGAATATGTCCTTGAATTTATTCAAGACTTGAGCAAAACTCAGATTGGAGAGGAGTATGGTCCTTGGGTTCCTTTTATAGGAACGATGTTCCTATTTATTTTTGTTTCTAACTGGTCAGGTGCTCTTTTACCTTGGAAAATCATAAAGTTACCTCATGGGGAGTTAGCTGCGCCCACGAATGATATAAATACTACTGTTGCTTTAGCTTTACCCACGTCAGTGGCATATTTCTATGCGGGTCTTAGCAAAAAAGGATTGGGATATTTTGGGAAATACATTCAACCAACTCCAATACTTTTACCAATTAATATTCTAGAAGATTTCACAAAACCTTTATCTCTTAGTTTTCGACTTTTCGGGAATATATTGGCTGATGAATTAGTGGTTGTTGTTCTTGTTTCTTTAGTGCCTTCAGTAGTTCCTATACCTGTCATGTTTCTTGGATTATTTACAAGCGGTATTCAAGCTCTTATTTTTGCAACTTTGGCTGCGGCTTATATAGGTGAATCCATGGAGGGTCATCATTGACTAACTTTCAAAATAGTTTTTTTTGAAGCTTATCCCAATTCAAGGGGGGTTCAATATAATCCACTAGGTTGGAGAATAAAATGCAAATAGCTACATGTATGTATATATGAAGAAAGATAGATGAAATTTGGAAGAGAAAGAAGGGTCGGGACTCCTACTACATATATGTATATGTAATGCCTATGAGTATAAATCCTTATGTATGTTTCGAAGAATGGTTCCAGAATACGATTTAATAGAATAAAAAGTGCAGGTGATTTACGTTATGGAAGAATAAAAGTATATGTTATTTACTAGTTAGATAGTAATTACCCCTATCTCTTTTTTTTTAGTCCACTGCATTTAGATGAATTTCCATATCAGTCCTTTTTCTATTTTGTCTGTGATTGTGAATTGAATGAAAAATGAAAGAGAAAGAATAGAATAGTTTCTAAACAAGGAAACGCAATGACTAAAACTGTATACATATTAGATAAGGTAGAAAGTAAAAAAGGTATATCGAAGTAGTTCTGACAATTCAGTAATATTCTGAATTCCATTTGGAGCTTTTAGTTACTCCGACCCGATAGATTTTGGTGATAAAGATCAAAAAATAAAAAATAAGTGTAGTAAAAAGTAAATAGTAAAAGTAGAAGTAAAAAAATAAGTAGATTAAGTACTAATTCATTGGTTGGTTGTATCATTAACCATTTCTTTTTTTGGTGCAAGGAACTTACCATGAATCCACTTATTTCTGCTGCTTCCGTTATTGCTGCTGGATTGGCTGTAGGGCTTGCTTCTATCGGACCTGGGGTCGGTCAAGGTACTGCTGCGGGCCAAGCCGTAGAAGGTATTGCGAGACAACCAGAAGCAGAGGGTAAAATACGAGGTACTTTATTACTTAGTCTGGCTTTTATGGAAGCTTTAACAATTTATGGACTGGTCGTGGCATTAGCTCTTTTATTTGCAAATCCTTTTGTTTAATGTCTAATTTCATCGTAGAATAAAAACATAACCATAAATAATAAATTTGAGAATAATAAGCGGAGTGATACAAAAAGAACTCTGTTCTTTGTTAGTCCTATCTATAAGGGGAGAGCTTATGAAAAATATAACCGATTCTTTTGTTTCCGTGGAGCACTGGCCCTCCGCTGGGAGTTTCGAGCTTAATACCGATATTTTAGCAACAAATCCAATAAATCTAAGCGTAGTGCTGGGTGTATTGATTTTTTTTGGAAAGGGAGTGTGTGCGAGTTGTGTATTTCAAGAATAGGTTGGATTTCACCGGCTGCACTTTCTTTATATTTATGTATTCTTTTTTATAGCAGAAATAGGAACAAAGGGTGCATAATCTCGACGAATTACTTCGGAATTGGATTTCATTCAGAGATCATATGTAAGAACCATAGCATTTCGTGACTAATTGATAAATGAACTTTGATTCTCTTCTCTATCAACCAATAATGTTGAGGTCTTTTACATGGTTAAAGATAAATTGTTTGAAGTCCAGGCACAGCATAGTATGGTACTCTTTCTACCGCTACGTTAGTAACAAAAAGGTTTAAAGATGATAAAAAAGGAATAATTGGGAATTTATCCGATGTAGAACACTCATATGGATAAAATTATTTGAACCATTAACTGGAAAGATGGGTATCTCCCCCCTTTTTTTATCCACTGCCGAATCGACGACCTATGTATTCTATTTGTATAAAAAAGAGAATTTTTTGGATAAAAAAATTGAAATCTCATTCTAATAATAATGATAATGAAGTTCCAAATTCTATTCAATTATATATTATCTATTATAATTTTGATCTAATTTATCATAGCATATAAAGAAGAAAGAATAGAATTCTTTTTTCTTTAAAATATTTTTTTTTCTTTTTGGAAATAAGTTGTAAATAAAGAACAAATAAAGAAACAACTTTGCTGACAATTTTTTATTTTTTGTCTGGTCTGAAGAGTCCTCCTAAGATTCTGATGTTAGATCAGTTTCGATATACGAACAGAAAAGAGAGGATACGCTCATTCCGTTCAAAGATATGGGGAATGCCCATCAATCAAAGAAAAGAGAAAAGAAAGAAACAATTGAGCGTGAGAGCCAAATGAATCGAAAGATTCATGTTTGGTTCGGGAAGAGATATTATAGTTGTGAAATGAATGGAAAGATAATCTACTTTCATTAAATGATTTATTAGATAAGCGAAAACAGAGGATCTTGAGTACTATTCGAAATTCAGAAGAATTACGTAAAAGAGCCATTGAACAGCTCGAAAGAGCTCGGGTTAGATTACGGAAAGTGGAAATCGAAGCAGATGAGTATCGAACGAATGGATACTCCGAGATAGAACGAGAAAAAGTAAATTTGATTAATGCTACTTGCAATAGTTTGGAACGATTAGAAAATTACAAAAATGAAACTCTTTTTTTTGAAAAACAAAGAGCAATTAATCAGGTCCGACAACAAGTTTTGCAACAAGCCTTACAAAAAGCTCTAGGAACTTTGAATAGTTGTTTGAATAGCGAATTACA